TGGTAGGATGGCCGAATGTTTAGGCGGTGGGCTGTAGACCCGCTTACAGAGATTTGATTTCTCTTCCTGCCAATATTGGCCCTGTGGTGAAGTTCACATTAGATTGCAAATCTGAAGATACAGAAGGAAATCCTGTTGGGGCCTATAGATCAAAGCTAAAATTAGCACTTAGCTGTTAACTAAGAGGTTGTAAGGATAACACTTGCTGGTCTAGTAAAAATTTTAGCTTAATATAAAGCATCTGATTTGCGTTCAGAAGATGTGAGTATATCTTGCAAATTTTAGTCAGAAATTAAGGGTAGTCTCCCTTACTGTAAGCTTTGAAGGCTTAGAGTCTATATAACTTAAATTTCTAGTGTATAATAAAGATTGCCATTAATTGAGGTGTTAAAATAAATAGATTAGTTGATAATATAGTCAGGATAGTTATAGGCTTATTTTGGGTTATACGCCAAAGAATAAGATTTGTTGTTGGACATGGGGGCGATAAAATGATTGATAGATAGCATATTCGAGTATAAAAAAATAGACTTAGTAATGAGCCTATTATTATTATGAATAAGTAAATGGCAAGGTTTTGGTTGGCTAGTTCAATTGATGCTAGAAGTTTATTAGTAAACCCTGTTAGTGGGGGTAGCCCGCCTAGAGATAACAGAAGAAGTAATAAAAGTATTTGAGAGATTTGATTGTGTTTATTTATGGTAAGTGCTGTAATTTTATTAGCTTTTAAGGTGTTGAGACTAATAAATGTAGTGCTTGTAAGTAAACAGTAGATTAAGGTTGTGACTCAAGTGATTGTGGGGTTAAAGGGGGCCATGCTAGCAATTCAGCCTATATGTGCGATTGATGAATAGGCCATAATTTTTCGTGTTTGAGTTTGGTTTAGGCCTCCCCATCCCCCAATAAATACTGATAGTAAAGCTGGGCCAAGAATAAATGCATTATTTTGATCTTGTGCAATTTGAATAAGGAGGGTGATTGGGGCTAATTTTTGTCAAGTTGCTAGGATTATGCCTGTAGTAAGGTCTAGGCCTGCTATTACTTCTGGAAGTCAGAAGTGTATTGGAGCTATACCTAGCTTAAGTATAAGAGCAAGAGTTATGGCGTTAAGGATAATTGGGTCGCTTGATGGACTGATTGCTCAATTTCCTGAGTGTCAAGCGGCTAAACAGGCAGTAATAAGAAGTGTGGCAGAGCCTGCACTTTGAGCAATGAAGTATTTAGTAGTTGCTTCAATTGAACGTGGGTGGTGTGTTTTAGCTATCAATGGGATGATAGCAATTGTATTAATTTCTAATCCGATTCAAGCTAGAATTCAGCTGGTGCTTGAGAATGTCACAAGTGTGCCAAGACCTAGGGTTATTAGTAGGGTAGATTGAATTAAGGGGGATAGCATATAGTAAGAGATGTTAGTAACATCATATTTGGGGTATGGGCCCAAAAGCTTTATTTAGCTTATCTTACTTAGGATGTGGTGTAATGGAAACACGGAGGGTTTTGGTCTCTCAGATTAAGGTTCGAATCCTTTCATGCTAATGAGGAAGAAAGGGGGTAATATCCCCTGTAGCCACTCTATCAAAGTGGTTCCTATTTTCGGACATACTTCCACTGTTAAACTCAGTTTATTATTAGTGTTTATATTTGAGGGACTCCTACTCCTCCAAACGATACAGCGAGGGATAATTGAAGAGTAAAAAGGGCTAGGTTAAGGGGTAAGAAATTTTTTCATATAAGATGTATTAGCTGATCATACCGGAATCGTGGGTATGAGGCTCGGATTCATAGGAACAAGATAATGAGCGGGGTAGCTTTTATTATTACATTAATAATGGGTAAAATATTTAAGTTACTTGATCCAAGAGGCCCTAGGAATATAATTGCTGTAAGGGTATTTATAAATAAGATATTAGAGTATTCAGCTAGAAAAAATAAAGCGAATGGACCTCCAGCATATTCTACATTGAAGCCAGAGACAAGTTCTGATTCCCCCTCAGTTAAGTCAAATGGGGCTCGGTTTGTTTCTGCTAAAGTAGAAACAAATCATATAGCTGCTAGCGGCCAGCTTGAGAGCAGGAACCAGGTGTGTTCTTGCGTATAGATAAAGGCTTGAAGAGAGAACCCTCCTGTTAAAATAATTAGACATAATAGAATTAAGCCTAGACTTACTTCGTAGGAGATGGTTTGGGCTACGGCCCGAAGTGCTCCGATTAGTGCATATTTTGAGTTAGAGGCTCAACCTGAGCCAAGGGTGGCATAAACTGATAAACTTGAAATTGCTAGGATTACAAGAAGAGTAAGATTAATAGTGGAAATTGATTGTGGTATGGGGATAAATATTCAGAGTGATAGAGCTAAGGTTAGCGCTATAATAGGGGCTGCGATAAATAAGGCTGGGGAGGCTGCGATAGGTCATACGGGTTCTTTTAGAAATAATTTTACTCCGTCTGCAATAGGTTGTAAAAGTCCTATAAATCCTACAACATTTGGTCCCTTGCGAAGTTGTATGTAACCTAGGGTTTTTCGTTCGACTATTGTGAGAAATGCTACTGCAAGTAGAACTATTAAAACTAAAATTAAAGAGGATATTAATATAACTAGCATGATTTATTTGGAAGGGGATTTGCACCCCTGGTATAAGGGCTTAAACCTTGTGCAATTACTGAACTCTGCCATCCAAATAAACTTGTCTAGTTGTTATTTTGTTGCTTACTATTCTTATTAAGTTGGTCTCATAAGATTGATGTAGGGTTTGCATGAGTGTATTGACCCTTGCTTCGCCGGTCCTTTCGTACTAGGGAAGCAGCAAACATAGATAGAAACTGACCTGGATTACTCCGGTCTGAACTCAGATCACGTGGGGCTTTAATCGTTGAACAAACGAACCTTTAATAGCTTTTGCGCCATTGGGGTGCCCCGATCCAACATCGAGGTCGTAAACCCTTTCGTTGATTCGGGCTCGTGGAAAGGATTGCGCTGTTATCCCTGGGGTAACTTGTTTCGTTAGGCAGCAAGTGATGCTGGGTCTATTAACGTTAGTTTTACTAGTGCTTAGAGTTGTAACTCTAGGTTAAGAAAATTGTATTTTCGTCGTCGTGGATATTACTTTTGTTCCGTGGTTGCCCCAACCTAAAACTGTGCATCGTGAATAATGATTATGCGATGTAAATGTTTGGAAGCTCCACAGGGTCTTCTCGTCTTATGGGTTTATACCCGCCTTTGCACGGGTAGGTCAATTTCATTGATAGGGATAAGGAGACAGTTATGCCCTCGTGTAACCTTTCATTCCAGTCTTAATTTACAAGACAAGTGATTACGCTACTTTTACACGGTCAAAGTACCGCGGCCATTCAATATTAATCATTGGGCAGGTCTTGCCTCCAATAGGTGATTCTTATCTGGAGGTGATGTTTTTGGTAAACAGGCGAGGCATGTGTTTGCCGAGTTCCTTCTCATCCTTTATATCTTCTATATTATGTTCCAGTGTAGGGTTAACGGTTATTAGTTCTTGTTTTTCCTGTCGGTGGCTACTTTGCTGACTTCCTGTTGTTTTAAGGGCCGTTAATTTCCAGTGGTTAGTCCGATCTGGCTTACACTTACATTTAGAGGGGTGCGACCTCAAATTACTAATCTTAGCAGGATATCTCCTATAATATAGGATTACTTAATAGTGGCTATAGGGTCTTTATGTATTATGGTATTTAAAGTTTAGTAAACTTAAGCTGTAACGCTTTTCTTTTTGGTGGCTGCTTTTAGGCCTACTTAAGTTTATAAGTGGGATATTATCTAATTAATAGAGCTGTATCTCTGTTCACTAGGGCTGTACCCCTAGTGAATAAAACTTAAAATGTAGAGGAGTAAGATGTTTAAATTTATAAGTAATTTTGTTGCTTATCTACAAATTAAGATCAAGCTTAAACTTGTTTCTTAAGTAACCAGCTATCACTAGGCTCGGTAGGCTTTTCACCTCTACCCAGGGCTTTTTCCAATCTTTTGCCACAGACACGGATTAACCCTTATAGGTAATCCCAGGGTAGCTCGTCTAGTTTCGGGGTGGCGGCAGTATTTTCGGGGTTACTTGCTAAGCCATGATGCAAAAGGTACAAGATTTTATCTTTGCTTTGTTTTACTTAATTGATCTGTTTCACTACTTTTTCAATGTTCCCTTGCGGTACTATATGTGTTTTATTTTTCTATCACCTATACTAAAATGGGGGCAATGGTTTGCTGTAAAATATGTTAAGTTGTTTAATAATCATAAATTAAAAGTTGTTAGATAAATATATTAAAATCGGTAATCAGAAGATCTTGAATCGCACAAGAATATTTTCGGTGTAAGGGAAATGCTTAACTTTTAAGCTATCCTCTGTTTTCCAAGCGCACCTTCCGGTACGCTTACCATGTTACGACTTTTCTCCGGGAGGGGTGGGGGAGAGTGACGGGCGGTGTGTACGCACCCTAGTGGCCAACTTCAACTAGACAAACTATTCTTGTTTACTGCTAAATCCACCTTCAAAATTATTTCATTAAGTTATTCGTATACTCTGGGGAGAGAGTGTAGCCCATCTCTGCCTGCCTCATAGGCTGCACCTCGACCTGACGTATTTGCATAAGTAGCTTTTTTGCCTACGGTTATTCTTTTATAAGGTTGGCTGGCGACGGCGGTATATAGACTGGGGGCGAGAGGCGGTGGGGTTAAAACGTGGGGTATCGGGTTATAGGACAGGCTCCTCTAGGTGGGTTTAGGGTGCCGTCAAGTTCTTTGGGTTTTAAACGATTGTTCGTAGTGCCCTGGCGACGGTAGTTTATTTATGGCAGGCATAGCGGGGTATCTAATCCCGGTTTGTGAGTTTTGCTTTCGTGATGTCAAAGTGAGTTTATTAATATAGATTCTTTCGATGTTGAGATATTTAAGCATACCTATTCAACTAGCAGGCATGATGGCTTCTATAGTATTAATTAAGCTATTATTTTAATCACGCTTTGTGCCGAAGAATATCAGCTTGAGCTCCTCGTATAACCGCGGTGGCTGGCACGAGGTTTACCAGCTCTAAAATATGTAACTTAGTCGGGCTTGCGTCCATAGCTTAAGGTTTATCACTGCTGAGTACCCTTGAGGGTGTGGGTGGCTAGGTGTTGTGGGCTAACTTGTTGTGAGCCTGATACCATCTCTTTTGTATGTTCATAGTTAAAGGAGGTCCTCACGGGGGTGCGGAAACTTGCATGTGTAATTTCATATGTAGTTGATATTAAGGCTGGAACTAATCCTTTGTGTCAAGGGGTTCTAAAACCATCTGAGCAGCTTCAGTGCTCTGCTTTAATGTTAAGCTACTCTTGACGTTTAAAAATCAGAGGATAATTTAATATTAAGATACTAGCTTTGGGAGCTAGATACAGGGGTTTTAATCCCCTTCCTTTGAGAAATCTGTATATTAAATTTCAGTTGAATTTACCTGGGTGTTTTGAAATGATAATTAACTTGTCTTCTAGGCGGCCTAAAATTGGGAAGATTAAAATAAAAATTATAAAGTATACTGTTGATGCAATTTGTGTTATTAAAATAAATGGGTACTCAGCTGGCTCTCCCCCTAGTCAAGTGAGTAACGCTAGATCAGCAATTAGAATTCAAAATGTAACTTGGGCAAGCGGACGAAATTGGATGCCTCGTTGTTTAGAGGTGTGGGTAAAGGGAATGACCAGGAGGATTATGATGGCTGCTGCTAAAGCTACAACTCCTCCTAATTTATTAGGAATAGAGCGTAGAATCGCATAGGCAAACAGGAAGTATCACTCTGGTTTAATATGAGGTGGAGTACTAAGAGGATTGGCGTAAATAAAATTGTCTGGCTCACCTAATGCATTGGGGGCTAAAAGGGAGATTATAAAAAGAACCCCGAGTAAAATAACAAAGCCTAAAATGTCTTTGAAAGAGAAGTAAGGGTGAAATTGAATTTTATCCAAATTAGAGTTAATTCCTAGTGGGTTACTAGACCCTGTTTGATGAAGGAATATGATATGAATTATAGTTATTGCTGCTAAAATAAATGGCAAAATAAAATGAAAGGTAAAAAACCGGGTTAAGGTGGCGTTTGATACTGAGAAGCCCCCTCATAATCATACTACAATATCATCTCCTACATAAGGCACTGCTGAAATTAAATTTGTAATAACGGTTGCCCCTCAGAAGGATATTTGTCCTCATGGGAGTACATAACCAACGAAAGCAGTAGCTGCAGTTAATGCAAATAAAATGACTCCAACATTTCATGTTTCTTTATATAAATAAGAGCCGTAGTAGATTCCTCGCCCGATGTGAGCATAAATACAAATAAAGAACATAGAGGCGCCGTTGGCATGAAGATTTCGTATAAGCCATCCGTTGTTAACATCACGACAGATGTGTATAACTGAAGAGAAGGCTAGTTCAGTGTTAGCAGTATAGTGTATTGCAAGAATTAGCCCTGTAATAATTTGTAAGATTAAACACAGGCTCAATAGTGAGCCAAAATTTCATCAGGCTGAGATGTTAGCAGGAGAAGGAAGATCAACTAACATGCTATTACCTAGCGATAGGAGTGGGTGGGTTTTTCGAATAATATTTGGTGGGTGGGACATAATAGATAACATTTTAAAATTACAATTAAAAAAAAAAATTTTAAAATTACAATTAAAAAAGAAATTTTAAAATTACAATTAAAAAAGAAATTTTAAAATTACAACTAAAAATTTGTGATTGCTAGTTCTTATAGTTGAATTCTACAACGGTGGTTTTTCAAGTCGCTGGTTTAAGTTAAAGTCTTAATGAGAATGCTGCTTTAAGAAGAGGTTACATCTTCATTCGCTGGTTTACAAGACCAGTGCTTTATATTTAGCTATCAAAGCTTTATAAGTTAAGGTAAAAATGACCAAAAGTTCGCCGGTTCCTAAGGGGGTTGACGGCAGCAATGAACTTTGGGGGTCAAAGGGGGTAAGGGGGTTGTCGTGAAGCCGCGGGAACGAGAGATTATTGAGGCTGGGAAAGGTATATCATATATGCCCTATGCCTGGATGGATGTGAGCTATCAGTGAAACATACTTGTATACCCTTCGGGAAATCGAGCTTAGCAGTTGTATGCCAAGAGTGATAAAAAGAGTACCTTAGCCTGGGATAAGCCTATGCAATGAGTTGTAATGATATTTGGAGGAGTAGGTACCTATGTCATTATATATACCTATGCCATAGAGGCATATACCTATGTCATTATATATACCTATGCCATAGAGGCATATACCTATGTCATTATATATACCTATGCCATAGAGGCATATACCTATGTCATTATATATACCTATGCCATAGAGGCATAGGTGAGGAAGATTATTAGAAGCGCTCTAACGTAAAAGTAGTAGTTTTATTAGGGCTTATGTTAAGTTTTGTTTTATGTTTTTTTATAATGTTTTTGTTGGGGGTAGCTGTGGTTGTTTTAAGCCCTTCCCCTTATTTTTCTGCCTTAGGCTTGGTATTTGTTGCTGTTTCTGGGTGCCTTGTTATTTTATACCATGGTGGTACTTTTTTATCTTTAGTCCTGGTATTATTATATCTCGGGGGGATGATAGTAGTTTTTGTGTATTCAGCTGCTTTAGCAGCTGATCCTTACCCTGAGATTCTTGGGGGACGGTTGTTTTGATTCTTTGTAGTTTGTGTTTTGTGTGTTTGTTTCGCTGGTTATTTTTATTTTAATAATTTTTTATTAAGCACCTCCGTAGCTTGTGATGGGGTAGATTATGCTGGTGGGATTTTTGGGGCTGAGTGGTTGGGGGTTACAACTTTTTATGAGGCTGGGTTTATTCTTATACTGGCTGGGTGGGCTTTATTAGTTTGTCTATTTTCTGTTTTGGTAGTTGTTCGTGGGGTGGATCGCGGGGCCCTGCGAGCTGTAAGGCTGAGTGTAATTAGTGCTAGGGCAAAGGCTATTAATGGTAGAGTGGCGGAGTTTAAGCGATGGGCTTCTGTTAATATTGTTGAGGGTTTTATTTGGTTGGTAGCTAATCCTTTTGGCCCAATTTTTTCCAGTCATGTTAGATCTGTGGTTTGTGTTATTAATTTTTGGCTTCATATTAGAGATAAGCGGGACATGGAGCGATGAATAATGTGTGGGTAAAATGCTAGTTGAGTAAAAAATGAGAATGCAGTTCGGTTGATTTTTTTGTTGGTTAGTTCGATGGAGATAGCTAAGCTAATAATGAATATAATTAGAGCAATAGTTTTAATATAGGATGGTATTGTAAAGATTTGAGGTTTTATTGGCGGGAGTGTGCTTGTAAGAATAAATCCTGAGATTATGCTACCTCAGGCTAAACGCTTTAGAGGATTTTTAATGAAGTTATTTTCGTGTGTAGGAGTTAAGGCTAAATATCGTGGTGTGCCAGAGGCTGATATAATAATCAGTCGTGAGCTATAGGCAGTTGTTAATGTTACAGCTAGGAGAGTAACTATTAGGGCCCAGGCATTAGTATAGGAGGTGTTTAAGGCCTCTAGGATAAGGTCTTTTGTGAAGAAGCCAGCTAGGAACGGTAGGCCTATTAATGCTGCGGATCCAATAGTTATACAGGAAGTTGTTAGGGGGAGGTTATTATTTAAACAACTAAATTTTCGAATGTCTTGTTCATTATTTATATTATGAATGATACTTCCTGAGCATAAGAATAGTATAGCTTTAAAAAAAGCATGTGTGCATATATGGAGAAAGGCAATGTGGGGGTGGTTGAGGCCAATTGCTACTATTATCAAGCCCAGTTGGCTTGATGTAGAAAAGGCAATGATTTTTTTGATGTCATTTTGTGTTGTCGCACAAAGGGCTGCGAAAATGGTGGTTATTGCCCCAAGGCATAGGGTTATTTCTAGTATAAAGGGGTAATTTTGAAATAATGGGTGGAGTCGGATAAGAAGAAATACTCCTGCAACAACTATGGTACTTGAGTGAAGTAAGGCTGAAACAGGTGTGGGGCCTTCTATTGCAGCTGGAAGCCAGGGGTGGAGTCCGAACTGAGCTGACTTTCCTGTGGCTGCGATTAAGAATCCTAGTGTTGGCATAATATATTGTTGATCAGATAAAAGTAGAGTAATTTGTTGTAAATCCCAGGAGTTAGTGTTGGAGCATATTCAGACTATACTTATTATTAATCCAATATCTCCGATGCGGTTGTAGGCGACTGCTTGGAGGGCAGAGATGTTAGCTTTTGTTCGACCTGATCACCAGCTAATTAGGAGGAAGGATATAATTCCTACTCCTTCTCAGCCGATAAATAGTTGTAAAAGGTTATTTGCAGAGATAAAGGTGATTATTGTAATTAAGAATAGAAGAAGATATTTAAAAAATTTGTCTACAAGTCGGTCTTTCTCTATGTATCATTGTGAGAATTCTATGATACTTCAGGTAATCACTAAAGCAATTGGGGTAAAAATAGCAGTATATTTGTCGATTTTAAAAGATAAGGCAATATTAAATAGGGTTCAGTCTATTCAGGGTTTTAGTGTGAGGGTGGTTTCTATGTTTTCGTTCAGGTAAATAGTTAATGGAATCAGGCTAATAAATATGGAGGTTTTAACTAATTTAGTTATAAGAATTATAGATGGTTTTGGTATAATGATAGGGGTAAGAAGAATAATAATTGTAAGTAGTGCTCCGGAGTTTATAATTAAGGTTAGATAATTGGAATTCATTAGCTTCTACTTGGACTTGCACCAAGATTGGTGGCACCTAAGGCCAGCGGATTTCTGCTTATCCTTTAGAAGCTCGAGAGGACTGTGGAGTTGAACCTCAGGGGGGAAAGAATTAGCAGTTCTTAGTGCTGCCTTGCTCCTCTCGGCAGGCAGAGGGGTTTTAACCTTCATTATTAGACTCACAATCTAATGTTTTATTTAAACTATGTCTGCCTCTAATTATAATGGCGCTTGGGTTGGCGATAAGAAGAATAACAGGGGCTATATGTATAAGTATCAGTAGATGTTCTCGGGTGGTGCTAGGATTAACTGGTGCATGTTTGTTAGGATGTTCGTGTTGAGTTATAATAAGCATGTTTAATGAGAATAGAGCAGTTAATGTTATGCTTAGTCCTAGAAGAATAATAGTTCAATTTGATCAGTTAAATAAGGAGGTGATGATTAGAATTTCTGCTATAAAGTTTGGGAATGGGGGTAGGGCTATATTAGCAAATGTTATTATAAGTCATCAGAACGATATTAGAGGGAATAGGGCTTGTAGCCCACGGTTTATAAAGATTGAACGTGTGTGAGTGCGCTCATAAGTAATATTAGCAAGACAAAATAAGCCTGATGATACCAGTCCATGTGCAATTATTATTGCAAGAGCTCCAGATCATGCTCAGGGTGTTATAGTGAAAATTCCAGCTACGACTAGGCCTATGTGGCTGACAGATGAGTAGGCAATTATAGATTTTAGGTCTGTTTGTCGTAAACAGATTGAACTAGTTACGATTATTCCCCATATGGCAATAATTATAAAAGGAGTGGCTAGGTCTTTAGTTAATGGGATAAATAATGATGATATACGAATTATACCGTAGCCTCCTAGTTTTAATAGAATCGCGGCTAAGATTATAGAGCCTGCAATTGGAGCTTCTACGTGGGCTTTTGGTAGTCATAAGTGGAAAATATAAAGAGGTATTTTAATTAAAAAGGCTAAAAAGCAAGCAACTCATCATAAGGCTTCAGATCATGGTGTGTTTGATAGCAGTGATAGATCTGAAAGTGGAATAATATAGGTTGATAGCGAGTTTAAGTGGGTTTGAATTATAATGAGGGCAAGAAGTAGGGGGAGAGAGGCAGATAGAGCATAGAAAAGGAAGTATAAGCCTGCTGTGAGTCGTTCTTTTTGGTTCCCTCAGCGGGTAATAATTAAAAGAGTTGGGATTAAGGTAGTTTCAAAGGCAATATAAAATATTAGCAGATTGGAGGCCCCAAAAGTAATACATAAAAGGATTTGAAGAAGGATAAGTAGAGAGATTATTGTTTTTTGTCGTGTAATTGGTTCAGTTTTTATGTGTGCTTGGCTAGCTATGATGGTTAATGGGAGTAGTCAACAAGATAATATGATCAGTGGGCATGAAAATTGGTCAATGCTTAGTATGGAGTTGGTTGAATTATGTTCATTTATGTCTATGTTCAATGTGAGTGTTGTCAAAGTTGCAATTAAAAAGCTGAAGAAGGTTGTAGCAGTTCATAGTGTGCTTTTTTTGTTAATTAAAAAGGTTATTGGAATTAGTATAATTGAGGGGATAATAAGTTTTAGCATTTTAACAGATTAAGGGCTTTTAATTGGTCAGTGTTATGAGTACGAGCTGTTGCGATTATTAAAGATAGTCCTATGCCTGCTTCACAGGCTGAGAAGGTTAAAATAATAAGTGGCGCCGCTATTATTGGAAGTGATGTGTTGTTTAAGGCTCATAGTGCTGTAGAGACATACAGTGCTAGGGCTATGCTTTCTAAGGTAAGTAAAAGTGAAAGAAGATGTTTTCGTTGCAGGGATAGGCCTACTAGGGCTAGGAAGAAAGATGTAAAAATTAATGTCAGGGGCATGTGAGAGTAGGTGTTCCTGAAAGTTCAGGATTAATTGAGCCGAAATCAATTGTCTTAATTAGACTAAACCCCAATAACTTATTCTGCTCAGTCAAGTCCTCCTTGAAGTCATTCATAGATCAGGCCTAATGTAAGAAGAATAACAAAGAGGGAGGCCCAAAGAAGGGTGAGTTCTGGGTGAGAAATATTTGTTGCTCATGGAGATGGGAGAAGAAGGGCAATTTCTAAGTCAAATAGTAAAAATAGAATGGCTACCAGGAAGAATCGAAGGGAAAAGGGTAGGCGGGCAGATCCTTGTGGGTCGAAGCCGCATTCGTAGGGGGATAGTTTTTCACTATCTGGTTTTATGATTGGCAGTCAAAATGCTAGTAGGGCTAGAATAGATGACAGAGTTAAAGTTAGGGTGATTATAATTATGAAGGAGTTCATATGCCTTTTCCTGGACTTATACCAGGTTTGGTTGGTTGGAGGCCAACTATATTAAGTGTATTAAAAAGGCAGGTTAGGTTAAGAGCCTCATCAGTAGATGGAGATATATAAAAATAGTCAAACGACATCTACAAAATGTCAATATCAAGCAGCGGCTTCGAAGCCGAAGTGGTGCTTAGAGGTAAAATGGTATTGTAGGTGTCGTACTAGGCATGTAAGTAGAAATAGGGAGCCAATAATTACATGTAGACCGTGGAAGCCTGTTGCAACAAAAAAAGTGGAGCCGTACACGCTGTCTGCTATTGTGAATGGGGTTTCATAGTATTCTATAACTTGAAGGGCTGTAAAGTAAAGCCCAAGCAGAACTGTTAAGGCTAGGGCTTGAGTAGTTTCTGTTCGATTTTTTTCAGTGATGCTATGGTGGGCCCAGGTTACGGATACTCCTGAGGCAAGTAGAACTGCGGTATTTAATAGTGGTACTTCAAACGGGTTCAGCGGGTTAATTCCTGTTGGGGGTCATGTTAGACCAAGTTCTAGAGTTGGTGCTAGGCTGGCGTGATAGAAGGCTCAGAAAAAGCCTGCGAAAAAACAGACTTCTGAGATAATAAATAAAATTATTCCGTAGCGGAGGCCTTGTTGAACTGGAGAAGTATGGTGACCTAGGTAGGTGCCTTCTCGAACAACATCTCGTCATCATTGATATATTGTAAGAAGCATCAGAATCAGACCAAGTGTTATTAAGATACAAGAATTTTTATGGAATCATATGGCTAGGCCAGAGGTTATTAATAGTGCGGCACCAGCACCGGTTAGGGGTCAGGGGCTTGGGTCTACCATGTGGTATGCGTGAGCTTGGTGGGACATAGACGTTTTCTTGAAGATAAAGGGTTAAAAGCAGAATAAAGACATATGCTTGGATTATAGCAACAGCTAACTCTAGAATAGTTAAAAGGAAGAGAAGTAATGAAGTGGCTAGTGTAAGTGAGATTATTGGTATGACTGTAAGAGTGGTAATAGAAATTAGTTGGATAAGTAGATGTCCAGCTGTTAAATTAGCAGTTAGTCGGACCCCCAGGGCAATAGGTCGAATGAAAAGACTAATAGTTTCGATAATAACTAGCATGGGGATGAGTGCGATTGGGGTGCCTTCTGGTAATAAATGGGCTAGGGCTTCTGTTGGTTTCTTTTGTAGTCCAATAAGAACAGTAGCTAATCATATTGGTACTGCTAATCCTATATTTATTGATAGCTGGGTAGTAGGTGTGTAGGTATATGGTAATAGTCCTAGAAGGTTAATTATTAAGATAAACATTATGGAGGCTATGCAGATTAGGGCTCATTTATGTCCTTGTGTATTGATTGGGGTGAATAGTTGTTTAGTAATAGTTATCAGTGTGGGTATGAGTAGTGTGTGGTAGCGAGATTTAATAAAATTAGGTGTTTGTAATATTAGTAAAATACTAGGAATTAGTATAGCTAGTCAGGCTAAAGGGAGCCCAAATATGGTTGGGGAGTTAAATTGGTCAAAAATTGCTAGTGTCATGGCCAGGTTCAGGTGGGTTGTTTGGGTTTAGTGGCTTGTTGAGCAGAGACGGTGTTTTGTGTTTGGTAAAATATAATAGTTGGCATAATTAGTAGTAAAATAATTAATCATGATACTGTAAGTATAGAAAATCAAGGAGCAGGCTCAAGTTGTGGCATATCACTAAGGGAAAATATATTCACCCATCTTCAGCTTAAAAGGCTGATGCTAAGTTAGCTTCTTAGTGACAGTATATACATTAAGAGATTAAGATATCATTAGATCAACTTGTTCAATGTTCGAAATATGATAGAGGGACAGCTTCTAGTGCGATTGGCATAAAACTATGATTTGCACCGCAGATTTCTGAGCATTGACCAAAATATAGGCCTGGTCGAATTGTAATAAATGTTGCTTGATTTAATCGGCCTGGGACTGCATCTACTTTAGTACCCAAAGACGGGATCGTTCATGAGTGGATTACATCTTCTGATGTAATTAACATGCGAATAGGGGATTCTATTGGCACTACGATGCGATGGTCTACGTCCAGAAGACGGATTCCTCCTGGCTCTAGTTCATTGGTTGGTGTCATATAAGAGTCGAATTCTATTTGATTATAATCAGTGTATTCATAGGATCAGTATCATTGGTGTCCAACTGCTTTAATGGTTAAATGTGGGTCACTGATCTCATCGGTGAGATAAAGAATACGCAGGGACGGAAGAGCAATTATAATAAGAACAATGGCTGGTATAACTGTTCATACAATTTCTACTTCTTGAGAGTCGAGGGAGTGTTTATTTGTAAATCGGGTGGAAACCATTAAAATAATAAGATAAAAAATTAGTACACTAATTAAGAATACAACTGTTAGAGTATGATCATGAAAATGAATGAGTTCTTCTATAATAGGGGAGGCTGCATCTTGAAGTCCTAGTTGAGCTTGCTGTGCCATAAGCAAGATACATGAGTATAAGGCTCATAATATTACCTTGACAAGGTAGTGTAATAATTTTACTAGTATCTTAAGAAAGTGGCAGATATGGTTATGCATCTGGCTTGAAACCAGCGTAGGGGGGTTCGAATCCCTCTTTTCTTGAAGTTAGTTTGAACATAGGCTGGCTCTTCATAAGTGTGATAAGGAGGTGGGCAGCCGTGAAGTCATTCAATATTAGTGTTGAGAAGGTTTGTAGCAACAGCTTTGCGTTTAGCAGAGAAAGCTTCTCATAAGATAAATATAAATAGTATGACAGCGATTAATGAGACTGTTGACCCAATTGAGGATACTACATTTCATGTAGTATAGGCATCTGGGTAATCTGAGTAACGTCGTGGTATACCAGCTAAACCTAGGAAATGTTGAGGGAAGAATGTAAGATTTACACCAGTAAATATAATGACAAAGTGTGCTTTTGATCAGGTTTCGTTAAGTGTATATCCTGTAAATAGTGGGAATCAATGAACGAAGCCAGCTATGATTGCGAAAACAGCTCCTATAGATAATACATAATGGAAGTGAGCTACTACATAATAAGTATCATGAAGGATAATATCTAGTGATGAGTTGGATAAGACAATTCCGGTAAGTCCTCCTACAGTAAATAAGAAAATGAAGCCTAGGGCTCATAGTATGGGGGTGTGTCACACGATTTTTCCGCCATGGAGTGTGGCTAGTCAGCTAAAGACTTTAACTCCTGTTGGAATAGCAATAATTATTGTGGCTGATGTAAAGTAGGCTCGTGTGTCAACATCTATTCCTACCGTGAATATGTGGTGGGCTCATACAATAAACCCTAGTAACCCAATGGCTATTATTGCTCAGACTATTCCTATATATCCAAATGGTTCTTTTTTCCCGGAGTAGTAGGCGACTACGTGAGAGATAATTCCAAAGCCTGGTAAAATTAGAATATAAACTTCAGGGTGCCCAAAGAATCAGAACAGGTGTTGGTAAAGGATTGGGTCTCCTCCTCCTGCAGGGTCAAAGAAGGATGTATTTAAATTACGATCTGTTAAAAGTATAGTGATGGCAGCTGCAAGTACAGGAAGTGATAGAAGAAGGAGGACTGCAGTAATTAAAACGGATCAAACAAATAATGGGGTTTGGTATTGTGTTATAGTTGGAGGTTTTATGTTAAAAATTGTTGTAATAAAGTTGACTGCCCCAAGGATTGATGAAATACCGGCTAGATGAAGGGAGAAAATTGTTAAGTCAACAGAGGCCCCTGTGTGGGCTAAATTTCCTGCTAGAGGCGGGTATACTGTTCATCCAGTTCCGGCTCCTGCTTCAACTCCTGCGGAAGCTAAAAGTAAGAGTAGGGATGGTGGGAGCAGTCAAAAGCTTATGTTATTTATACGTGGGAAGGCTATATCAGGGGCGCTAAGTATTATAGGCACAAGTCAGTTTCCGAAGCCTCCGATTATAATTGGTATGACTATAAAAAAAATTATAACGAAAGCATGAGCGGTTACGATAACATTAAAGATCTGGTCATCTCCTAGTAAAGTGCCCGGTTGACTGAGTTCTGCTCGAATTAGGATGCTTAAAGCGGTTCCCACTATTCCTGCTCAGGCCCCAAAAATTAGATATAGGGTGCCGATGTCTTTATGATTAGTAGAGAATAATCAACGAATGAGAGTCAC